ATAGAAGAGAAAAGTCATACAAAGTTATATACAAATCACTACCCCCTTTTTTGTATTTCCTTAATTTATTTCCTTAATTGAATTTCGGTTGATTAAGACGAAGTTCCTTAAAAACCTCTGCCTTCTTTAAAATATCCTGAACAGTTTCTGTAGGTTGAGCCCCTTTTTCAAGGAAATATAAAATAGCAGGAACATTTAAATAAGTTTGATTCTTTATCGGATCATAAAAACCCACTTTCTGAAGATCTTTTCCTTCTCTTCGGGATCGAACATCAATTGCAACGATTCGATAGACGGCTCATTGGGATAGATGTAGATGAACAACACCCCCCCTAGAAACGTATAGGAAGCTTTCTCCTCGTACGGCTCGAGAAAAATGATTGATTCGAAGTTTTGTCTCTGTATGGAATTCTATCTAAGAAATGACAACTGGATCCATAAAATGATCAAAGCAATTAAAGATCTAAGTCTTTTTTTCTTCGTTCTTCCTTAAAATGAAAAAGAAACCATTCATACTCTCATAACTCAAGTTGGATAACTTTCAAACAGTTCAAAGGAAAATCTTTCGGCACTTTCATTTATTGAGCGGTCTTTCCTCCTTTTTTGTTTGTCTCGTTTAAAATCGGATTCTTCAGTCTGATCCAGTTATTAAGACAATTAAAAGGGTGTTTCCTTGTTCTGGGATCCTTTATCTTTGTTTTATTTTAAATCATTGGGTTTAGACATTACTTCGGTGCTTTTTAATCCTTTCAAAATGGCAGCAACATACCCTTTTTGCGATTTTTATGAAAGAATCCTACAAGATGATGGATTCCCTCGTGAAACACTTTGGATCGAAAAAGTTTGATCAATTCCAATAAATTTTTTCATTTTAAACTTGCTCGAATTGGATTCTTTCGATTTCCATACCTAAGATATATTTACGAAGTTGTTTCAATTTTTTTATTGATTGGCATTAACCCTAGACCCTTGCCCCGAGAAATAAATTAATACTTTCTACTCGAGCTCCATCATGGACTATTTACATTCCAAGACAACAAAAAACGAGGGGTTCTAGTGAAACAGAACCCATGATGTCGAGCTAAGAGCACCTTCATTCCTACAAAAAATGGTGGATGTACAAATCCACAACGGATCGTGTCCTTCAAGTCGCACGTTGCTTTCTACCACATCGTTTCAAACGAAGTTTTACCATAACATTCCTCTAAGAACCGGTATGGAATTGATTCAATTATGGAATCATGAATAGTCATTGGTTGGGCTGATGTATAAACACCATAATCTAAAGTATTTTCTATATCTTCTATATCTATAGTCTATAGATATAAATAATACTATAGATATAGGTGGATAAATATTTTTCTGAAGAAGTCTTAGTAAGACCCCATCGCTAATATTAAATTGTCTAACATTATAATATTAATTAATAAATATATATAATAAATAATTTATTTATATAAATAAAATAAGACGAATAAACGAATTCTTTTTGATTCTGCATCTTCACGTGACTTAATAGGAGAGAAAGATTCAGCTTCTAAGGAATGATTTAAACTATTTCTCTTTCGAAATTTCGAATCAATTTCGAAAGTTCCCCTCTCGACATCATTATTCCAAGAAAATTTGATAGTTAAAAATAACTTTTGATCATCTTAGGAAAAAAGATAAGTCTTTTTTTTTTTTCATCTGATTGATAAAATCCAAAGAATGGGGAGGGTTTCGTATCTATCAATTCGATCAAATAGACTGAGCAATTGTCACTGTTTATAGATATTGAAATGAACGCCTTCCCATCACTGATTAACTCCTATCTACCCCATTCTATGGGACTGATGCAGCATAAATCAAAAGAAGGGGATGTCCTAGTCTTTTTTATTTTTACGAAATGCGAGCTGTCTGGGCACAAAGCCAAACAAGCCCAGATTAAGTCCGGTTTTTGCCCCTTTTTTTCTATTTTAGCCTACCTCATTGATTAAGAATTAAGAGACTTAGTGAATTGAATTAGTACCAAAAACCCCCTCTTGGAGAAAAGTCAAGAAATCTACAAAAAATAAAATTGAATCTAATTAGGCTAATTTAGGGGGTAGAGAATATGAGATAGGGAATATGGATTCTTTCGTATCTCGATTCAGTTTTTGAAAAAAAAAAACGATTCATCGAAGAAAAAAATCAGAAACAACAATCACATTCCAGCTAACATTTCGATTTTAAACAGAACATTGTTAAAAAAGCAATCTATATTGTCAGAGAATATATATGTTCTGGGACGGAAGGATTCGAACCTCCGAATAGCGGGACCAAAACCCGTTGCCTTACCACTTGGCCACGCCCCATTTAGATTTCTATGCGATACTAATAAAGTATATTGCTGGTTTTGTTTGTTTGTCAACTCTAGCCCAAATATCTATAGAATCGATTAGATTGGTATTCGGATTTTTCTATGTTTTTGGTATGTGTAGATATAGAATTCAACTTAATTTATTGATCATTACATATAATT